AGGCACTTGGGGTGCTATGGATGAGGACATGGTTTCCGTGGACCCCATTGAATTTCATTCGGAGGAGGAACCTTATAAAGATCGTATTGATTCTTATCAAAAAAAGACAGGGTTAACCGAGGCTGTTCAAACAGGCATAGGTCAACTAAATGGTATTTCCCTAGCAATTGGGATTATGGATTTTCAGTTTATGGGGGGCAGTATGGGATCCGTAGTAGGCGAGAAAATCACCCGTTTGATCGAATATGCTACTAATAGATCTCTACCTCTTATTATAGTGTGTGCTTCCGGAGGAGCGCGCATGCAAGAAGGAAGTTTGAGCTTGATGCAAATGGCTAAAATATCTTCAGCTTTATATAATTATCAATCAAATAAAAAGTTATTCTACGTATCAATCCTTACATCTCCTACAACCGGTGGAGTGACCGCCAGTTTTGGTATGTTAGGAGATATCATTATTGCCGAACCTAATGCCTACATTGCATTTGCGGGTAAAAGAGTAATTGAACAAACATTGAATAAGACAGTCCCTGACGGTTCACAAGAAGCTGAGTATTTATTCCATAAGGGCTTATTCGACCCAATCGTACCACGTAATCCTTTAAAAGGTGTTCTAAGTGAGTTATTTCAGCTTCACGGTTTCTTTCCCTTGAATAAAAATCCAATCAAGTAGATCATTTAATTCAGTTATTTATATTTTTTGAGGTGCACAAGTATTTAGTTTATAGTAATTTACAAAAATAATAAGCATGGAGTTTTACTTAAGGTCATAAGATCTAATAAAGGAAAAAAGGTTGTTGATAATCACTTTTTCTTATTTCCTCCAGATCCATTTGATTTCTACCTATATTCATGATTAGTAATCAGGAAGACTCTACCAACAAACAGGATAAAGGAATTAATTATCAAATTATTAAAAATAAAAAATGAACGTTCCCTTATTACGTTACATATTCTAAATATATTGAATAATTCAATATATTTAGAAAATAGAGAATAGGAATCTTGCATTTATTTTTCTATATTCCCTGATAATTTCCATTTTTTGCTAGGAATCCCTGTTGGATCGGATTTGTTAGATTTGATAATTAGTAAGAAACTTTTTTTGTCTTTTCTTTATTAGAAGATAAGTATAGTATAAGAAAACAATACAATAATAATAAATATATATAAATAAATCTAAAGTAAATAATAAACATATATATAAAGGTGAATAGGTACACTTATTTAGTTCTACATTTCTTGTACCTATACCTATTATTATATACTGATAATAGATATACTTATCATAAGATATCTTTATAACAGGTACAAATATTAAATCGAGGTATCCATTCTATGACAACTTTCAACTTACCCTCTTTTTTTGTGCCTTTAGTGGGTCTAGTATTTCCGGCAATTGCAATGGCTTCTCTATCTCTTCATGTTCAAAAAAACAAGATTGTCTAGATTCGATGGGATCTAATCTCATTTTTTTTGAAGACTCGGACTTGGATCATAATACCGATTATCTATTTGTTTAGTGGAATAGGGTACAACGTGTGTCTTCTTCCGAACACAAATGAAAGAGCTGTTATGCACGTGTAAACATGATATATGGATAAATGCATTATATCTATTTGAAAATGGGGTCAGCAGATGTATGAAATGGAAAGTCAAAGTATCATCTATATGTATGTAGATATCCATAGTAGGATCACATGAAGGGGATATTTTTGTATATCTAACTGATTCGATGAATTACTCCTAAGGGTTCACATCATAATAATAGTGCTAGTTGATGAGAGTTACTTCGGGAACAAAAAAATAAAGTCAAATTCATTTGGGTTATTCTCTCAATTCCAATAAACTGAAACAACTGGATCTAGTATGAACTGGCGATCAGAACGTATATGGATAGAACTTATACCGGGGTCTCGAAAAACAAGTAATTTCTGTTGGGCCTGTATCCTTTTTTTAGGTTCACTAGGATTCTTATTGGTTGGAACTTCTAGTTACCTTGGTAGGAATCTGATATCCTTATTTCCTTCTCAGCAAATCCTTTTTTTTCCACAAGGGATCGTGATGTCTTTCTATGGGATCGCAGGTCTGTTCATCAGCTCCTATTTGTGGTGCACAATTTCGTGGAATGTAGGCAGTGGTTATGATAGATTCGATAGAAAAAAAGGAATAGTGTGTATTTTTCGTTGGGGATTCCCTGGAAGAAATCGTCGCATCTTCCTTCGATTCCTTATGAGAGATATTCAGTCGATTAGAATAGAGGTTAAAGAAGGTATTTATCCTCGGCGTGTACTTTATATGGAAATCAGAGGCCAGGGTTCCGTTCCCTTGACTCGTACTGATGAGAATTTGACTCCACGAGAAATTGAACAAAAGGCTGCGGAATTGTCCTACTTTTTGCGCGTACCAATTGAAGTATTTTGAAATAAATTGAAGAATGAATGCTTTCGCAGCATTGAGTAAAGACCTCATGAATTATATTTGTTGTTATATAACAATTTAACTTACGTTTTTCAGAGTGCTCATTCGAGTAAAAGCAGACGCGTATGGAACAACCAGAAAACATAAAAAACTTGTTTTTGTCCACCAAAACAAGTTTTTTGTGCATATGAAAATCAACCCCATTTTTTCATACTAGTAACAAGTATACTAAGTATGGATTCATCACATATATCCGAACAGTGCAGACTCTAGAATTCATCTTTTTTGGTCCATTTTGAATTGATATGTTAGCTATAGATGTATCATATCGTGTAATTGAATTCTTTATTTGTGTAATTGAATTCTTTATTTGTTTTGTCAATTGATGTTTCTTTCTTTTTATCCTTTCTTTTCCTTTTTGATAATCATAAAGATTGGATCATTTATAACTATAACCATTCTATTTCTCTCTTTTTTTGCTACTCGTTTTTGATTTCATCATATCAATATTTTTCCGAAATTTACCTAAAAAATTCCCGGGCTATGGGTAGCCCGCGAAATTTTTCGAAATAATGGATCTAGGTAAGGGGGTTGGTTCTTTTGCCCCGAAATCCGTAAAATATTCATTTCTTGAGGTGGCGCGTTAGGGCATTCATTAGAAAGAATGCAATTGCTTCTAATGAAGAAATAATAAAACAAAAATATTGTTTCCAGATCCAAGGACTAACCAATTAATTAAAAAAAGGGAATAGGTCTATGGATTCAATACCTTGTTATAGAACTCACGTTTCGTGGAAATATCAGATTGGATAGAGTCAAGGAATCCGGTGGTTTCATTAACAATTCACAGATTAAAAATGCTAAAAAAGAAAGCGCTAAAACCCCTTCTATATCTTACATCTATAATCTTTTTGCCCTGGTGGATTTCTCTCTCATTTAATAAAAGTATGGAATCTTTGGTTACTAATTGGCGGAATGCTGGGCAATCTGAAGTTTTTTTGAATGATATTCACGAAAAGAACGTTCTAGAAAAATTCATAGAATTAGAAGAACTCTTCATTTTGGACGAAATGATAAAGGAGTACCCGGATACACATATACAAAAGCTTCGTATAGGAATACACAAAGAAACGATACAATTGGTCAAGATGTACAATGAAGGTCATATCCATACCATTTTACACTTTTCGACAAATATAATAAGTTTCGCTATTCTAAGTGGTTATTCTATTCTGGGTAATAAAGAACTTGTTATTATTAATTCTTGGGTTCGGGAATTTATCTATAACTTAAGCGACACAATAAAAGCTTTTTCTATTCTTTTATTAACTGATTTATGTATTGGATTCCACTCGCCTCACGGTTGGGAACTAATGATTGGTTCTGTCTACAAGGATTTTGGATTTTCTCATAATAATCAAATTATATCTGGCCTTGTTTCCACCTTTCCAGTCATTCTAGATACAATTTTAAAATATTGGATCTTCCGTTATTTAAATCGTGTATCTCCGTCACTTGTAGTGATTTATCATTCAATGAATGACTAAAGAATGATCCACTGATATGAATCTACTCATAATGTTTTTTACTTCGTACATAAACAAATCATTAAAAATCTTACTCATTCTTTATATTTATACCAATCCAGGAATTCCTCCTGGATTCCAGTAAAATAGCAGAATCGTGGATAGGAAACTCTACTAGCAACCTACCCAATTTATTGTAGAAATTTTCGGGATCAATGATTGGACCATGCAAAATAGAAATATCTTTTCTTGGATAAAGGAGCAGATGACTCGATCCATTTCCGTATCGATCATTATATTTATATATGTAATAACTCGGACATCTATTTCACACGCATATCCCATTTTTGCACAACAGAGTTATGAAAATCCACGAGAAGCAACTGGGCGTATTGTATGCGCCAATTGTCATTTAGCTAATAAGCCCGTGGATATTGAGGTTCCACAAGCGGTACTTCCCGATACTGTATTTGAAGCAGTTGTTAGAATTCCTTATGACATCCAACTGAAACAAGTTCTTTCTAATGGTAAAAGGGGATCCTTGAATGTAGGGGCAGTTCTTATTTTACCTGAGGGATTCGAATTAGCCCCCCCCGATCGTATTTCTCCGGAAATGAAAGAAAAGATGGGCAATCTTTCTTTTCAGAGTTATCGCCCTACTAAAAAAAATATTCTTGTGATAGGTCCTGTTCCTGGTCAGAAATATAGTGAAATCACCTTTCCTATTTTGTCTCCGGACCCCGTTACTAAGAAAGAGGTTTACTTCTTAAAATATCCTATATACGTGGGCGGGAATAGGGGAAGGGGTCAGATTTATCCCGACGGGAGCAAGAGTAACAATACAGTCTATAATGCTACAGCATCAGGTACGGTAAGCAAAATAGTACGTAAAGAAAAAGGGGGGTATGAAATAACCATAGCGGATGCATCGGATGGACACTCAGTCGTTGATATTATACCTCCGGGACCAGAACTTCTTGTTTCAGAGGGTGAATCCATCAAGCTTGATCAACCATTAACGAGTAATCCCAATGTGGGTGGATTTGGTCAGGG